TTCTGAAAGGTAACTATCTCGGTTTCGTATATAAATTTATATAGAATCTTTGAAAAAGACTTTCTTTCCTAAGAAAGAAAAACTTACTATCTTTGGGATCTGATCCTACACCGCTGCTCAAGACTTTAGTGGATCAACTCTATTACATAAGTGGATTCCTATTTTATCTCACATCACGAGATAAGTATATCTACCATCATGACATAAGTACGCAGTTATTATTGTATTGGCCCCAAATCTCGCCAATTGATCTTTACGGTGCTTCCCCTACCAATTAGATTCTTTTTTTTATCCATAGAAAAAGTAGCTAGGTATATCTATTTATTTTCTTCATATTTCAACTTTTTTGAATATAAAGTTTTTTTTCTTTGCTACAGCTGATAAAAATCGTTGTTTTAGACGATGTATATGTAGAAAGCCTTTTTTGTTTTTCTTTTTTTACTTCTATAGTGAAGATAGTCGCACGTAATGACAGATCACGGCCATATTATTAAAAGCTTGTGGTAAGAATGGATTTCGTTCTAGTGCTCGAAAATAATATTCCAAAGCTTTCGTATGTTCTCCATTACTTGTATGAATAAGACCTATATTATAGAGTATATAACTTCGATCATAAGGATCAATTTCTAGTCGCATAGCTTCATAATAATTCTGTAAAGCTTCTGCATAATTTCCTTCGGATTGAGCTGACATCCGTTACGGTCGCCATTCAATTAAAAGAATCTCCGTTCCAAAACCGTACGTGAGATTTTCACCTCATACGGCTCCTCCCTTATGTGCATAAGGAGAATATACATGAAATCAAAAAGATGAAAATATTCTCATTATGGACTGAGCAGGGCTAGTGTTTTTACAAGAAATCTCTAGCCAACCTTCCTGCAAGAGATCTTTTCTTAATATCAAGGGTGTTGAGACTAGATAACTAGATAGAAATGAGAACTCGAGCAATTTCTTTGTTTTCAACGCCTCCTAATTTCCAGGAATTAGTCACTTCAAACAACCTTCGATGGTTATATTGGTATCCAAAGTACGAACGAGATGGATGTTTGTTGTCCCAACCATTCTTTTAGTCCCGAGCCCAATAAGGAAAGGGGTCATTTCTAACAAGGTTTTCGTGTTGTTGATTCCTAGGTGTAGTGCTTCTTCCCTTATGCTGTCCATTGGTACTAGTGTAGTGGAATAGGATTGCCCCATAATACAGAACCTCTAGATATAACCTTTCGCTCAATACTAGAATCTAAGATTGAAACATAGCATCTGAGGTTGCATTAATCGAGGATACACGACAGAAGGAATTGTTCTATTTCCAAACTTCACCTTCAACAAGCGTAGATTTATTTCAAAAATTTTTCCGAATCACGTGTCTTTCTCGTAAGACCAAGAGAAAAAAAAGAATCAAATCACACCATCTCTGTAATAGGTAAATGCTTCCTTTTCTCCTGAAGTTGTCGGAATTATTTGCAATAAGATATTGGCTACAATTGAAAAGGTCTTATCAATAAAATTTCCATTTATCCGCGATCTAGGCATAGCTAGCAATCCATTTTATAATTCTTCTCATTCCCTCGCGGGGGAAAATGATCCCACAAAGAAAAGAATTGTACAGTACGAAATAACATAAAAATAGATTGATTTGAAAAAAAAAGATTATGGGCTTTTTATTCCAATTGTTCCTTTTTATAGGAATCAATAAGAAAAAGCCCAACCCGGCTCGATTTCATCCTAATGTAGTAGTATACCAACGAAGCGAACTATTCCGATTTCGTTGAAGTTACAGATTCAAATAACTCGAGAAATTTGTATTGAATTATGATACAAAGAGGAAAAATCATTCTATGATGAAAATAGAATAACCACCTCTTTTTTATGTTATGTACATAGCAAATATACAATCCACTATACAAAATGTTTTATCAATCTAGAATAGAGAGGTGAGGGAAGGGGTTTGTTGTTAAGAATTCTAAAGTCGGAAAGAAATTTGAGAATTTGTAAGATATGGAATCGTAGTCTATATAGAATTATGATAGGATAGAAAGGTATCCATTAACCCTAGTCTAAAAAATCTAGACCTATTAATCAGTTGATTCGTTCTAATTCATTGATTTAATCGATTCGAATCGAATTTCTAGTAGGAGTCGTTTTTGCAAACACAAACCCCCTTTTCATTTTCAAAATTACAAATAAAAAAAGAATTGTCTTGAGGCCTCGAAAGATCTTTCTTTACTTTGATGAAAAATTTTCTATTTTTATTTATAATATTTTGTAATATATAGTTCAAATATATAGTTAAAATAGATTGGTCATACTTATCCAATAATCTAGAATGAAATATGAAGAACTCACTATTCACTTGGTTTTTGATTCATAATCATTATGTAGGAGAGATGGCCGAGCGGTTCAAGGCGTAGCATTGGAACTGCTATGTAGGCTTTTGTTTACCGAGGGTTCGAATCCCTCTCTTTCCGCACCTTCACTTAATAGATCCATTTTATTATTTATT